ATAAGGTATATGAGATTTTTATTTCTATAGAATCTTTGAAAAAGACCTTCCTCCGTTAAGAAAAAAGAACTTACTATCTTTGGGATCTGATGCTACACCGCTGCTCAATACTTTATCAATACTTTAGTAGATCAACTTTATTACATAAGTTGATTTCTAACTTTTTATCCCATATCATGACATAAGTAAGCAGTTCTGAACTGTATTGACCAAATAATAGCTTACTAATGGATCTTTACGGTGCTTTCTCTATCAATTCTACTCTTTATCCATAGAGTATAGTATATAGACCATACCTTTTTCTTCCGATTTTTTTGGTTCTCGCGAAGTATCTTTCCTTGCTACAGCTGATAAAAATCGTTATTTTGGACGATGCATATGTAGAAAGCCTATTTTTCTAGTATTTACTAGAGATTTGATCTTTTTTTCTTGCTTTCTATAGTGAAGATAGTCGCACGTAATGACAGATCACGGCCATATTATTAAAAGCTTGTGGTAAAAAGGGATTTCGTTCTAGTGCCCGGAAATAATATTCCAAAGCTTTTGTATGTTCTCCGTTGCTTGTATGTATAAGACCTATATTATAGAGTATATAACTTCGATCATAGGGATCAATTTCTGGTCGCGTAGCTTCATAATAATTCTGTAAAGCTTCTGCATAATTTCCTTCGGATTGAGCCGACATCCGTTACGGTCGTTCGTTCTAGTAAAAGAATCTCCGTTCCAGAACCGTACGTGAGATTTTCATCTCATACGGCTCCTCCCTTCTGTGCATAGTGCTAAAGGGAATAATCCAAAATTCACTATTAGAATTATGAACTGACAGGAGCTGGTATTTTTACAAGAAATTTCTAGCCAGCCTTCCCATAAGAGATTTTTTCTTAACACCAATTGTATTAGTGCTAAATAGAAATGGTCACTCCAAAAATTTATTTGTACTCAACGCTTACAATTTCCAGGAATTAGTCACTTCAACGGTCTTTGATGGTTATACGGGTACCAAAAGTACGAATGAGATGGATCTTTGTTTTCCCAACCATTATTTTTAGTCCCGATACCAATAAGGAAAGGGGTTATTTATAACAAAGTTTTCGTGTTGTTGATTCCTAGGTGTAGTGCTTTTTCCCCGATGCCATCTATTGGTACTAATTAAGTAGGATTGACCTCCAATACAGAACCTATAGATGTAACCTTTTGCTCAATACTAAAATAAATAATTGAAGCATCTAAGGCTGCATAAATCGAGGATACACGACAGAAGGAATTGCTCTATCTCTAAACTTCACCTTCATCAAGCGTAGGTTTCTTTCACTCATTTGTTTTTTTATATTTATAGCTACGTTCTTTTTATCGTAAAAATGAGAGATAAAAACAAAAACAAGAAAAAAATCAAATCGCACCATCTCTGTAATAGGTAAATGCCTTTTTTTCTCCTGAAGTTGTCGGAATTATTCGTAATAAAATATTGGCTACAATTGAAGAGGTCTTATCAATAAAATTTCCATTTATTCGAGATCTAGGCATAATTAGTAATTCATTCTATAATTCTTCTCATCCTCCTTCGGGGAAAACGATCCCACAAAAAAAGGAATTGTACAGTACAAAATAACATAAAAACAGACTCGTTGGAAAAAATGTGGGTCCCAAATTGTAACCCTTTTTGGACAAAGATTAAATGAAATAGTGGAATCAGATTAGATTTCATTACAATTTTGTAGTATACCAATGACCAAAACTATTACTATTTCATCTAAGTTGAATAACCGAGTTTCTTATGGATTTTGATAAATCGAGAAATTTTTATTTGGTTATGATCCAAAAAGGAAAAAGAATGTAATAGTAATTCCATCATAAAATCAAATTCAAATAAAGTAACCATCCTTTTTGTTTGCATAACGCGCGTATGTGCCACGCATACAATTGAAAGATAAAAATTAATCGGACGATTCATGAATTTTGAATAGATCCACGGGGGTAGCTGATGAAATAAGTTGTTGTAAATAAATATGAAATTGGAAAAATTTTCTTCTTATGGAACCATCGAACGGTCATACCTGTACTACAATTAAGATGAATGACTCGCTATTCATTCGGGTTTTGGTAAAAAATAAGATTCTGTAGGAGAGATGGCCGAGTGGTTCAAGGCGTAGCATTGGAACTGCTATGTAGACTTTTGTTTACCGAGGGTTCGAATCCCTCTCTCTCCGTTTCTTTTCATTCATCAACGTTACCAACTATAATGTATCAAAGCAAATAAGAATTGATATCATTATTATAACAATAAGACCCTTAATTTCATAGAGATTCTCTATCTCTAATTACATCTCTGTGATACGTAAAATAAAAATATCCTATTGACGATCCATTTGTTATACGTGAATTAGACAGGGCACATACTTCAGCGAAAGGAGTCAAAATTATATTACTTTTTTATTTTCGTTAGAATCAAGTCTGACGGGAATAATATTCTACGACCAACAACTCATTTATTTTCAAACCAATCAATTTACTATCTATTATTTGATTTACAAATCCTTTATATTGTAAGGAGTCAATAGTCAAATGGTTTGGTAATTCCCCGTGTAGGGATGAAACAAGAGACTTTTGAATCAGAGCTTTCGATCTTTCTTTATCCTTCGTAGTAATAATATCTTGGGGTTTGCAACGATAACTTGGTATATTCACTATACGACCATTCACTAAAATGTGTCTATGGTTAACTAATTGTCTGGCTCCAGAAATGGTCGAAGCCATACCTAATCGAAAAATTATGTTATCCAAACGCATCTCAAGTAGTTGTAGTAAAACCTGGCCTGTTGACCCTTTGGCTTTTCCAGCAATATGCACATATTTCAGTAATTGTCGCTCTGTCAGACCATAATGAAAACGCAATTTCTGTTTCTCTTCTAAACGAATACGATATTGCGATCTTTTTCCAGAGCGTAATTGGGTTTGAAGATCACTTCTAGATCTGGGTCTTTTACTAGTTAGTCCCGGTAAAGCCCCCAGCCGGCGTATTTTTTTGAAACGAGGTCCTCGGTAACGAGACATATAAAGGCTCCTTTTTGATTCACTTTCATTTGACAAAAAAATATAAATTTAGACTGAACTAAAGGATCAGCAAAACAAAACTCAATAAAATAAATTTTATCAATATTCGTATTTTTGTATATATAGAAAATTCAAGTAAAAACTACGTTTTCCAATTTCTTCTGTAGAGATCTAATTGTTCTAGTCAACTTTTTTATTCATAGCTATAGCTGCAAGTTATCATGACATAATAGATTGGTGACCCTACATTTAGAGAAAATTAGAGTAGAGATTTTCAATCATCGAAAGAAAAAGAGCCGGCTATCGGAATCGAACCGATGACCATCGCATTACAAATGCGATGCTCTAACCTCTGAGCTAAGCAGGCGGATATAAAAGCAATACTGTATAGGAATACAGTAAACTTGTGATCTTAGTTATTACCTAGTGATTCTTTTTATTTTTTTCTTTCATTTCTTGATTATTTAAATTTCTTCTATATTCTTAGTTATTAGTTATATGTTATATATTTGAGATTCTATTTCTAAAATAGAAAACAAAACTATTTAGATCTAGATAAATTAGATATTTAAATATAAATTCAATTCCATATATATGAAAGAAAAAAAAATGAAATTCAAAAATATTAGATAGAAAATCCAAAAATAATTTACATTCATTAAATAAAATATGAGATTTCAATTATTATATTAATCTATTAATATAGGATAAGCAAATTATTTATAATGAGATTATATAATATATATATTTCTAATTTCTATTATATATCTATTTTTTTCATTTATTATTCATCATATTAATAATAAAATTTCGAATAAAATTCTTAATATTTCATATTAGTAATATGATTCATATGAAATCAATACAAGAAATAAAAAAATCAAATATGAAATTCAATAATATTCTGATTATGATCATTTTATAAAAATTCAAATCATATTATGAATAATTCATTTATTATCATTAGAATAATATCGTTCGAATCGTGGAACTAGAAAACTATACTTGAAAACTTGAAATCTTAATTTCACGCAACGAAACTATCGAAACTATCTATATCCTAATAGATAAAGAGTGAAAAGAGAATCATATTCTATTTATTTATATTCGGAATCGAAGAATTCGAATAATGGAAATCCATGAATAAAACTGATAAAAATTTGGATTCTATCATTATACACAATATACACAAGAGGACGAAAAAAAAAAAAAGAATGAATATTGACCGTTCCACTATTTTAAAGAATAGTGTAAAAATGTAGAATGAGGAAAGGCATAGATATATCCCACATATATCTATCCATATTGAATTGCGGATATATCAATGATAGAATCATTCGGATTCATCCAATAGAGCAGCATACACTTTTTTGATTTTTGATATAGGAATCATTACCTAATAAATTCCTTAGTGACAAGATCAATGAAAGAGCTGGATAGAATTACAACTGGATTATTTTTAAAAGCAAAGGGGATATGGCGAAATTGGTAGACGCTACGGACTTGATTGGATTGAGCCTTGGTATGGAAACCTGCTAAGTGTTAACTTCCAAATTCAGAGAAACCCTGGAACTAAAAATGGGCAATCCTGAGCCAAATCTTTTTTTTTATAAAAAAAATGGAAAATGAGAATAAAAAGAGATAGGTGCAGAGACTCAATGGAAGCTGTTCTAAAGAATGAAATTGACTACGTTAGATTAGTAGCCAAAATCCTTATATAAAAAGAAAATATCGAAATGACAGAAGGGATAATCTTATATACCTAATACGTACATCTAGATACTGACATAGCAAATGATTAATCACATTTCTTTCTTATTTATATCACATCTGACTATTATCTTATCCACTATTAGTATATATTAGTAGAAGTGTATTAGTATGAGTATAGGATAAGGTTCTATAGAAACCCCCTATTTCTATTCTCTATTGATTAGAATGATAGACTA